TATATGCATATCAAAGAAGAATAGGTGCACAACACAAATAAAAACAAATCAAATAAAATATACACTATATGTTATATGTATATGGTCCTTTTAAAATTTAAAAAGATAGAGAAATGAAATACACTAACTCATGATTCTTATTCATCCTTTGTGAAAAAGGATTGGTTGGCTCGTTGAATTGAAAATTTACTCATTCAATAAGTAAAAATTGAAAATAAAGGATTCAATTGGATTCGATTGGGTGGTACCATACCAACTCAACTGAACGTTAACTCCCCTTTATTTCTAATGGAATTAACCGATCAACTTTCTATCGGATATTGATTTTTAATTCAATTCAGTACTTTTCAAAAACGAATTTCGACATATTTCACTCTTTTTATTATTTATTATTATTATGAGAAGAAATCCTACTACTTCGGATACTGTGGTTTCCACACTTGAAGAAAAAAACCGAGGGCGTATCGCTCAAATTATTGGCCCAGTGCTCGATGTAACTTTTCCACCGGGAAAGATGCCTAATATTTATAATGCTTTGGTAATTCAGGGTCAAGATAGTATCGGCCAACAAATTAATGTAACTTGTGAGGTACAACAATTATTAGGAAATAATCGAGTTAGAGCTGTAGCTATGAGTGCCACAGATGGTCTGATGAGAGGAATGGAGGTGATTGACACGGGAGCTCCTCTAAGTGTTCCAGTCGGCGGGACTACTCTTGGACGAATTTTCAATGTTCTTGGAGAACCCGTTGATAATTTAGGTCCTGTCGATACTCGAACAACATCTCCTATTCATAGATCTGCACCCACCTTCATACAGTTAGATACGAAATTATCAATCTTTGAAACAGGGATTAAAGTGGTAGATCTTTTAGCCCCCTATCGCCGCGGAGGAAAAATTGGACTTTTTGGGGGGGCAGGAGTGGGTAAAACGGTACTCATCATGGAATTGATCAACAACATTGCCAAAGCTCATGGGGGAGTATCCGTATTTGGTGGAGTAGGTGAACGTACTCGTGAAGGAAATGATCTTTACCTGGAAATGAAAGAATCCGGGGTGATTAATGAAAAGAATCTTGCGGAATCCAAAGTGGCTCTAGTCTATGGTCAAATGAATGAACCGCCGGGAGCTCGTATGAGAGTTGGCTTAACTGCCCTAACCATGGCAGAATATTTCCGGGATGTTAATGAGCAAGACGTACTTCTATTCATAGACAATATCTTTCGTTTCGTTCAAGCAGGGTCAGAAGTATCTGCCTTATTGGGTAGAATGCCTTCCGCAGTGGGTTATCAACCTACCCTTAGTACAGAAATGGGTTCTTTGCAAGAAAGAATTACTTCTACCAAAGAAGGATCTATAACATCGATCCAAGCAGTTTATGTACCCGCAGATGATTTGACGGACCCTGCTCCTGCCACGACATTTGCACATTTAGATGCTACTACTGTATTATCAAGAGGATTAGCTGCTAAAGGTATTTATCCAGCAGTAGATCCCTTAGATTCAACGTCAACTATGTTACAACCTCGGATCGTTGGCGAAGAACATTATGAAACTGCGCAAAGAGTTAAGCAAACTTCACAACGTTACAAAGAACTTCAGGACATTATAGCTATCCTTGGGTTGGACGAATTATCCGAAGAAGATCGTTTAACTGTAGCAAGAGCACGAAAGATTGAGCGTTTCTTATCACAACCTTTCTTTGTGGCAGAAGTCTTTACTGGTTCCCCAGGTAAATATGTTGGTCTCGCAGAAACAATTAGGGGGTTTCAACTCATCCTTTCCGGAGAATTAGACGGTCTTCCAGAACAGGCCTTTTATTTGGTGGGTAACATTGATGAAGCTACCGCGAAAGCTATGAACTTAGAAGAGGAGAGCAAATTAAAGAAATGACCTTAAATCTTTGTGTACTGACTCCTAATCGAATTATTTGGGATTCCGAAGTGAAAGAAATTATTTTATCTACTAATAGTGGACAAATTGGCGTATTACCAAACCATGCTCCCATTGCCACGGCTGTAGATATAGGTCTTTTGAGAATACGACTAAATGACCAATGGTTAACGGCGGCTCTTATGGGCGGTTTCGCTAGAATAAGCAATAATGAGATCACCATTTTAGGAAATGATGCAGAAATTAGTACTGACATTGATCCACAAGAAGCTCAACAAACTCTTGAAATAGCTGAAGCTAATTTGAGTAGAGCTGAGGGTAAGAGACAAGCAATTGAGTCGAATCTAGCTCTCAGACGAGCTAGGACACGAGTAGAGGCTGTCAATGTGATTTCCTACTAGGAACTACATTCAATCAAAAAGAAAAAAAAAATCAAAAGAATTCTTTATTTTTATTAAATACTAAACACTGCATTTTACATTTTGATTCCACAAATTGAACACAATTCAGTCTAATCTGATGATAGAACGAAAAAGGGAGGATGGGCAAAAAAACTTATTAGATACCATTGAATCCGGTATCTAATAAGTTCTACCTACTATTGGA